CACTTGCGCTTCCATTTATTTGTTACAACATGACCATTCTAATCTAAATCAAAAATGGCTTGAATTCTATATTAAGAATAGAATATGTGTATGCTGCGCACTTTTTTTATTTCCATGGGATTGTAGTTCAACTGGTCAGAGCACCGCCCTGTCAAGGCGGAAGCTGCGGGTTCGAGCCCCGTCAGTCCCGACCCGACGGATCCAATAAAAAAAATACATCAATTCGTCCCTCCCTTTTCTGTGAAAGGGGACGCAAATGGCAGAATTGAATTCTCACAATATTTTTTTTTTCGCATTTCTGATCAAAAAAAAATATGGGAATTTCCAGTACTTCAACCCGTGTCCATTGATGACAGAGAAAGATATGTGAATTTCTAACATTATTGGCAGCACTCAGCACATTCAGGATTCAAAAAGATACTATACCGGAGCCCTTTTTTCGATTTCCCCGGTCCGTCCCTTAATAGAATAGAGTGTCATATCTTTGTTATTTTTATCGGGAGCACATATTTATATGTATAAATGGAATTTTTTCTCTTTTTTGCTTGGTTTTTTGTTTTTTTGTAAACATTGGGAGTGGAAAAGCAGTCAGATGATACTTCATTAGATGATTGTACAAGGAGGCAGTGGGTTATAGAAAAGAAAGAGTGGAGAAAAAGAAAGAGTGGAAAAGAATAACAATATCAATAAAGGAAACGAATTCTTTTGCTTGGACCAGGAATCACAAATTTTTTATTGGGTGTGAATAAAATATTTTCCTATGTTATACTATTCAATTCTCGACGGTGAATCGATTTGATAGCTTAGATATTCTTATTCATGATATTGATCCGATTCGATGTCATTGAAATGGAATTCATCGCATTGAATTTACAAGTGAAAAACTTTTCATCTCTATGGGATTAAATCCCGAGTTATTGCGAAGTAAAAAAAACAATGAAATTATGGAAGTAAATATTCTCGCATTTATTGCTACTGCGCTGTTCATTCTAGTTCCTACTGCTTTTTTACTTATAATATATGTAAAAACAATCAGCCAAGGCGATTAATTTGAATAAAACTTGACTTCTCGTCATTAGTATAGTATGGTAGAAAGATTCAGATATTTCTTTCTATCATACTATACTATTCTAATTTTAGGAATGTTAGGAATGTATAAAGTTGTAATGTATAAAGATCCAAACTTAATAGAAATCAATTTACAATATCTATCTTCATAGATGTCGATATCAATTAGATATATGGAATGGCCGTCCTATCTCCATTTTTTTTTCTTTGTTTGATCCATTTTAGTTGTCTTGATTTCAATCTGAAAAAATTGCAAGACTTTACTTGTCTTGTGATTTTTTCATTCCCGGATTTCTTATTAGTTTCTATATGAATCTCGGTATCCATCAAAAAAGAATCAAATCCATGAAGGAAAGAAAAATGGAATATATATTAATAAAAAAAATCAAATAATCTCTTTTTTTACATTTCAAAGAAGTAATTGATTGAAGAGTTAACAGATGATCAAAAGAGTTCTATAGTAACTTCTTCGTATTTCGTTTCGAAAGTATACCTTACCCATTTTTTAACCTTTGATCCATGGTATGAAATGAGTTAAATAAAACATAGCCTAAATCAAATTGCTAAAATAAGTAAGTGCGCAATATGTGACTAGACCAAGACAAGATCTTATGAAAAAAAAGAACTACTTTCTTTTCCATTTGAACAGGAAAGGAGGAAATAAAAGAAAATGAAAAAAAAAAAACAAAAAAAGGGGTGGGGTTCCCTTGCCCCGCATTGTCCATATATAACTCTGGTAAGAGACGGTTCATCTAAATAGAAAATTGAGAAAGAATTTTTTATTTCTTTTTAAAAAATTGTCTACCATCCGTATCCTTTAGATTCTCGGAATACGAAAATGGGAATTATTGAAATATTTGTTTGATTTTGATTGAAAAGGTATTATTCATCTATATTAGTCATAGAATACATTACTACATTAGAACCAAAAAATTTCTAAATCTAAATGAAGACTAATAAAAATTAATTAAATTAATTAATATTAATTAATTATAGTGAATTTCAAATAAAAGGTTTTGCAAAACCATCTAGAAAAAAATTGATACAGTTTGATTCCTCAATCCAATTATTAAATTAGTAATACCTCTAGAGTCCACTTCTTCCCCATACTACGAGTGAAAGGGAAAATGTAAAGACTACCATTAAAGCAGCCCAAGCGAGACTTACTATATCCATGTGAATTATGTCCCCTATCTCTATGAATATGAAACGAATAGAATCTGAAGGAATTTTTCCATTATTGTTCACTAATAATATAATTATAGTGAAATTACTGGCGCAGAGTCAAAAAAAAAGGATTCGGACACAAAACCATTCATGAAAGACTGCAATAAATTCACTTATAACAAGTTCTTTTAGATGATTTCTAATTGAATCGGGAAAGATTAAGCACAAGCAAAATATATAGTGACATTTTTTGGGGGAGTATCAA